AGACATTGTAGAATAAGCTAAGCTTTTCTTAATATCTTTTTGAGCAAGAGCTAAAGTGGCTCCTAAAAATAATGTTATTATACCTATCAAAGCTATTTGATTTAGAATGTAAGGTATAACTATGAAAAGAGGAAGAAGCCGAGCTACAAGAAAAATTCCTGCTGCTACCATAGTAGCGGCATGTATAAGAGCCGAAATGGGGGTAGGCCCTTCCATGGCATCAGGTAACCATACATGAAGGGGAAATTGGGCGGATTTAGCAACAGCGCCGGCAAATAATAGGGAGGCGCATAAAGTAACAAATAAAAAATTAACTTCATTATTATAAACCAAGTTATTGAATATTTCAAACAAATCCCGAAATTCGAAACTACCTGTTATCCAATAAAAACCCAAAATTCCTAATAATAAACCAAAATCCCCGACACGATTAGTTACAAACGCTTTTTGACAAGCATTCGCGGCACTGGGTCGTGTGAACCAAAAACCTATTAATAGATAAGAACACACTCCAACTAATTCCCAAAAAATATAAATTTGTATCAAATTAGAACTAGTAACTAATCCCAACATTGAAGTATTGGAAAAACTCATATAAGCAAAAAATCTCAAATATCCCTGATCATGAGACATATAATTGTCACTATAAATAAGAACCATAATTCCAACAGTAGTGATTAATATCGACATAATAGAAGTAAGTGGATCAACCAAGCAGCCAAATTCTAAAGAAAAATCATTATTGATGGTCCAAGACCATACATATTGATAGACAGAATTTTTATTTATTTGCTGAATAGAAAAAAGGGCTGAAAAAACCATAACTATACTTAATAATAAAACACTAGGAAAAGCCCACATACGGCGAAGATTTTTTGTTGCCGTTGGAAAAAGTAGAAGTCCTGTTCCAATTAAGATAGGAACTGGAAGTGGAATGAAAGGTATAATCCATGAATATTGATATGTATATTCCATAAAAAAATCAAAAAAAAAAAATTATCTTAATTAATTGTTTCTGAGTCACCGGTTCTTATTTCTGTTCTTTTGAAAGGGGTCGGTTAATAAAAAAAAATTAAGATATATAAAATAAAACTTAAATAGAATTTTCTAGCCTTAATTATTCTGAATCTTTCCAAACTACTTCAAATATTTAAAATCAAGAGGTTATAATTGGTCAAATGATATAAATAAGTCACTAGTGAAAAAAAAATCCGTATTTAATTTTATTAATACTGAAATATTAAATTCAAATTTTAAAATAAAATTTTATGAAGATAAAAAATGAAAATTCTAATTTTCATTTTAATTATTACGTATTACAATAATTTTTTTATATCTATAGAACAAGGATAAATAATTATACCAAAAACATGATATGAATCATAAAGCCCATAACTAAAACTATTTATTGTAATTCGGTTATTTAGAATCATTAACCAATTTGTTTTGTAACTAATTGTTTGTCTTCCATTACAATAAAAGCTATTTGTAGGAAATGCTATGATATCCAACACTTTAATTTTACGGAAAAAAAGGGGGGGGCAAATAAAATGCCTTTAAATTATGTATTTTGTATCCTTTAACAGATTAACTACTAGTCTCATTTGATAATTCAAATTTTATGGACTCTTTCTTCGAGCTTGAAGAATTAAATTAATATTAAATTAATTAATATAATAGAAAAAATTATTAAAGTTTTTTTCTTTTTTAATTAAGCGGGAGAAGGGTTGGGTTATTAAACTTTTAGATTTTTTTATTACATGTATAAATGTAACACGACGAAAATAGAAAGAAAACGAAACGGACAATCTTTCTTTTTTTTTTTTTTTTATTATTATTTTTTTTTTTTTATTTTATCAACTTCAATCTATTTGGCATAGTGTACCTTATCGTTCTTATTAATATTTTATGTGATTTTTACCCCCCCCCCCCTTTTTTTTTGGAGTCTAATTTAGAGAAAAAATAGATAGAGAATAGTAAAGAACAATTGATTTTGAACAATAGATGTCTTTCACATCCAACCGAAAAACCTATTATAACTTTTTAATGGCAGTTCCAAAAAAGCGCACCTCTATTTCAAAAAAGCGTATTCGTAAAAATATTTGGAAAAGGAAGGGATATAGGGCAGCATTGAAAGCTTTTTCGTTAGCGAAATCTCTTTCTACCGGGAGTTCTAAAAGTTTTTTTTGTGTAAGAAATAAATAATCTGAATCGTTCTAATAACTAATAAAGTGATATAATTTTGTTTATAGTTTATTTATAAGATTTATAAGTTATAAAAATGATAAATAATATTTATCAATTAGAATAATATTTATCAATTAGAATTCATATTTATCAATTAGAATTCATATTTATCAATTAGAATAATATTTATCAATTAGAATTCATATTTATCAATTAGAATAATATTTATCAATTAGAATTCATATTTATCAATTAGAATTAATATTAACATCATAATAGTATAGTAAAAGAATAAATATTAATATATAAGATAAATTACAATATAAACAATATACATTAAAAAAAAAAAAAAAAAAGAATTCATAATGTTTTAATTTAAACGAATATAAAATTGAATTTGTTTTACTTTAATTTGAAGCCAAATTTTTCTTTCGTTTCTGATATAGATAAGAATTCAGTTGTCTACTGAATTCTAAAAATGAATGGTACTTTTTTGTTTGAAAAAGGGGTAAACGCAAGCGCAAGGTTTCGCCTTTCATTTTAGTATGTTTTATCATTTTCCGGATGGGGATTATCACTTTCCCCATCGCCCTTACTCAATAATAAAAAGAATTTTTTTTTAGTTATATTTTTGATTTTATATTATAAAGAAGAGGTCGTTGAAACTAATTGATTAAGTTTAAAATGTTTTTTATAATCTTTTAAACCATTATTTTGGGTTTTAGAAATTATTATCACTATATAAATTCCTTAAACCCAATTAAATTAATAAAAGCCCCGTTTACATTTTTAGGTAGTTATATGACGAATGCGCCAATTTTGAGTGATCTATTTTAGATCCTATGTTTCGATTGGAAGATCGATCAAGATATAATATATGTATATTAATTAAAAAATTTAGAAAATATTTTGAAGTACGGTACAATTTCTATACGAAATTTTTTTATATGATTAATACGACCATCCCAAATACCTAACTTAATGGGTTTGCTAAATCTTAACGCAAATTCTCTACACAACAAAAAATCCTAACGCAACCTAACTATGCAAATATTTACATAAATCTTTTGAGTGTATCGCTAAAATTGTGTTATATAAAAATTCTATTTTTTTATTAATCGATAAAATGAATTTTTTATTTTAGATTAATAAAATAAATGATAAAAGAAATTAATCATTAAAAAATGCAAACGAGGCAGAACATTTTTTTTACTTATATCCAGGGATTGAAGTAAAAATTATCTAGTTACAACTGTTACATTTTAGTTTTAGGAGAGCATAAAGTAATAGCCTACGAAAAAATACATTGTTAATTCAGTTAAATAAAATTGACATCCTAAAATACTAAATAACTAAATAAAAAGATAATAATAAGAAAAATCAATATTATTAACGTTAACGGAAACGTTTTAATCCCTAATTTTTAAACAAGTTTTTATTCATCAATTTGAATGGTTTCCTAAAAAAAAATATTGGATTGAATTAACTCCTTCAAGCTCGACGATTGAATAAAAATAGGTTATTATGATTTCGAATAAGCCGCTATGGTGAAATCGGTAGACACGCTGCTCTTAGGAAGCAGTGCTAGAGCATCTCGGTTCGAGTCCGAGTGGCGGCATGGCATAGAGTAAGTCCTATAATGAATTCAATTCCCGATTTCAATTCCTATAATTGAGGGACGCCTTTATTAATTTAATAATTTTTATGATATTTTCAACTTTAGAGCATATATTAACTCATATATCCTTTTCGATCGTTTCAATTGTAATTACAATTCATTTGATAATTTTATTAGTCGATGAAATCGTAGGACTAGATGATTCGTCAGAAAGGGGGATGATAGCTACTTTTTTCTGCATAACAGGATTATTAGTTACTCGTTGGATGTATTTGAGGCATTTACCATTAAGTGATTTATATGAATCATTTATTTTTCTTTCGTGGAGTTTTTCCTTTATTCATATTATTCCATATTTTAAAAAACATAAAAACCATTTAAGCGCAATAACCGCGCCAAGTGCTATTTTTACTCAAGGTTTTGCTACTTCGGGTCTTTTAACTGAAATGCATCAATCCGCGATATTAGTACCCGCTCTCCAATCCCATTGGTTAATGATGCACGTAAGTATGATGGTATTGAGCTATGCAGCTCTTTTGTGTGGATCATTATTATCACTAGCTCTTCTAGTCATTACATTTCGAAAATTCATAAAGATTTTTAGTAAAAGCAATAATTTAGAAAATGAGTCAGTTTACTTTAGTGAGATTCAATACGTGAACGAAAGAAACAATGTCTTACGAAACACTTCTTTTATTTCGTCTCAAAATTATTACAGGTATCAATTGATTCAACAATTGGATCGTTGGAGTTATCGTATTATTAGTCTAGGGTTTATCCTTTTAACCGTAGGTATTCTTTCGGGAGCAGTATGGGCTAATGAAGCATGGGGATCATATTGGAATTGGGATCCAAAGGAAACTTGGGCATTTATTACTTGGACCATATTCGCTATTTATTTACATATTAGAACAAATAAAAATTTTGAAAGTGTAAATTCTGCAATTGTGGCCTCAATGGGCTTTCTTATAATTTGGATATGCTATTTTGGGGTTAATCTATTAGGAATAGGGTTGCATAGTTATGGTTCATTTACATTAACATCTAATTGAATAAAAGACTTGACGAATATAAACATAGGACGTCATACAGGTATATATACGAAAACTTCATGTAAACAATCAAGAACCATTTGAATCATTTCCATTACTTGATTCAAACGGTTCTCACAAATTCAAAAGATATCTAGTTATAATAGAATTCCAATTTTTTTATTTTACTTAAAAGAATATAAAAGACTCATTTTTTTATTGTACAATCAACCATTTTTAAAATCATGGGATTTCAGTTTCATTTTTTGGTTTACTCACAAAAACTATCGAAAAAAATAATTGGATATAATAGCTTCGACCTTGTCAACTGATAATGATAAAACGAAATCGGGATAAACACCAATACCTATTACAGGTAAAAGGATAGAGATCGAAACAAATAATTCTCGCGGTCCAGAATCAAAAAAATAAGAGTTTGGGGCATTAAAAAGCTTGTATCCATAGAACATCTGGCGTAACATAGATAATGAATAAATAGGAGTTAATATCATTCCAATTGCCATTACAAAAGTAATTAATATTTTTGTCATTAAAAGATATTTTTTACTAGTAAGTATTCCAAAAAAAACTAACAATTCGGCAACAAAACCGCTCATGCCCGGTAATGCAAGAGAAGCCATTGATAAGATACTGAAAGTCGTGAATATTTTTGGAATTGCGATAGCCATTCCGCCCATTTCGTCGAGATAAACAAGACGTATTCTATCATAACTCGTTCCGGCCAAGAAAAAAAGCGCAGCGCCAATAAATCCGTGAGAGATTATTTGTAAAATGGCTCCGTTGAGTCCTGTATCGCTTATAGAACCAATTCCTATAATTATGAAACCCATATGAGATACAGAAGAGTAGGCTATTCTTTTTTTTAAATTACGCTGACCGGGAGATGTTGAAGCTGCATAGATTATTTGAATTGTGCCTACTATAATCAACCAGGGAGAGAATATAGAATGGGCGTGGGGTAATAATTCCATATTGATCCGAACCAATCCATATGCTCCCATTTTTAATAAGATTCCGGCTAAAAGCATACAAGTACTGTAATGTGCCTCTCCATGGGTGTCTGGTAACCATGTATGTAAGGGTATGATCGGTGATTTGACAGCAAAAGCAATAAGAAATCCAATATAGAATATTATTTCCAGTGCTACAGGATACGATTGATTAGCTGATGTTTCAAAATTTAATGTTGGTTCATTGGAACCATATAAACCAATACCCAAAACTCCCATTAATAAAAAAACGGAACTTCCTGCAGTGTACAAAATAAATTTTGTAGCTGAATACAAACGTTTCTTTCCCCCCCACATGGATAGAAGTAGATAAACTGGAATTAATTCTAACTCCCACATGATGAAAAAAAGTAAAAGGTCTCGAGAAGAAAATGGTCCTATTTGACCGCTATACATTGCTAACATCAGAAAATGGAATAGTCGGGAATCTCGAGTAATCGGCCGAGCCGCTAAAGTAGCTAAAGTTGTGATAAATCCTGTCAGTAAAATGGGTCCTATAGAAATTCCATCTATTCCCAATCTCCAGTAAAAATCAAAAAAATCGATCCATTTATAATCCTCTGTCAGTTGCATTAATGGATCATCCAATTGGAAACGATAACCGAATGCATAGGTTGTTAGAAGGAGTTCTATTATGCATATACCTATAGTATACCACCGCATTTTCTTATTTCCTCTATGAGGGAGAAAGAAAATTAAGGAACCCGCGAATATTGGAAAAACTACAACTAGCGTTAACCAAGGAAAATTATTCATGGTAAAAACAAGATAAACTTGGACCAGAAAAACCCGTGCTCAAAATAAATAGTTTTTGAGCGCGGGTTTTTGTCGGTAAAGGTAAAAAAATCAAATGTATTCAAGTAGGGTTTTCTGGAACGTATTAATAAGCCAGACCCATACTTCGAGTTGTTTCATGCCATAAATAAACTCGAACACTCAAGAAATCCGTCGGACAGGCGGATTCACATCTCTTACAACCGACACAGTCCTCTGTTCTTGGAGCAGAAGCAATTTGCTTAGCTTTACACCCGTCCCAAGGTATCATTTCTAATACATCCGTTGGGCAGGCGCGCACGCATTGAGTACACCCTATACACGTATCATAAATCTTTACTGAATGTGACATTTGGATCTATAAATTTTTGAATGTCAGAAAGTTTCGATCTAGTAAACTTGTAAATGAATCATATATTTAGACACCAGATGAATCAATAATTTATCATAATTTTTCTAATCAATCTACTTCTGGATTGACTCATGCGATAGAGCCAAGATACTTTAATTTCTTACATTTTTGAAAACATGTATTATTACGTTAATGTATGGTCATGGTAATTCTAATTTATGAATATTAGAATTTATATGATTAATACTACTTATTCAACAAATTCGATTGATTGATACGAGTTGATTTTCTGTTACGATAAATTGATGAAACAATAGCCGGGCCAATAGCTGCTTCAGCGGCTGCAATAGCTATAACAAAAATTGAGAAAATATTTCCTTTTAATTGGCGACTATCAAAAAAATCAGAAAATGTTACGAAATTCATATTAACCGCATTCAGTATAAGTTCAAGACACATAAGGGCTCTAACCATATTCCGGCTCGTGATCAATCCATAGATACCGATAGAAAATAAGTAGGCACTCAAAACAAGTACATGTTCGAGCATCATTGACCAACTCCTTATCAATTTCGATTCATTTCAATATGAACTGAACAACAATTCAACAGATTCAATTGACTAGAATAAAAAAAAGTACGGAACAAAGGCAGATTTTCTATTATTAATAGAATAGATTGAATAATTTCTATTTTAGACATAAACAATCTTTAATTTAGACATAAACAATCTTTAATTAAAGGGAAATAAATGTAATGTAATAAAACCGAACAGAGTTTAATGTGCATTGCTAATTCTATAAATTTTTTACTGTCGCGCCACGGCAATTGCACCTATCAAAGCGGCTAAAAGAATTATCGAAACGAATTCAAATGGAAGAAAAAAATCTGTTGATAAATGAATTCCAATTTGTTGACTATTACTTATCAAATCTTGCTCTATAATCTGGTTTGATCTTGTAGTCCAAATAATTCCGTACCATGACGTATCCGTAATAATAATCATGAGTAAAACAAAAATACTTGTACAAACTGGCAAAGTAACCACATCCCCAATGGTCCAAAGATTCAAATCTTTGTAATATTCTGAACCATTCATGAACATCACAGCAAATACGATTAAAACATTTATAGCTCCCACGTAAATAAGGAGTTGTGCAGCAGCTACAAAATAAGAGTTTAATAGAATATAGAATAAGGATATACAAACAAGAACCATTCCCAATGAAAAGGCAGAATAAATGGGGTTGGTAAATAATACCACCCCCATACCTCCTAGTATAAGAACCGATCCCAGAAAGACTAAAAGAAAATCATGTATTGGTCCGGGCAAATCCATTATATGTAAAATAAGAGATAAATAAATAGAAATGTTTTTCATGACCTTATTGAGACCCAACCAGAAAATTTTTTTTTTTTTTTTATGATTTTTGAGCAATTCCTAATTTAATCCTAAGTAAATAAATACTAAGGGATATGAATAAATGTGAGTACTATTATTGGACTAATTTCATTCTTTATCTGAAAGAGTCGTTCTAATTCTAAACGATATATTTTAAAACAATTATGGATATATTAATTAATGGATTTTCAATCCAAATTAAGACGCGTTTCTTACCAACCAATCAATAGTTGGTATTTGTAGTTATTGACCAAACAACACGAAAGAAACCTAAATTCCTTCTATATTAGTTATTAGTCTATATTAGTTATTAGTAAAGTAATTATAAATTATTCGTTAATAAGAGATTTACTTATTTATTTGAGGCGAATTCAAAATTGTTCGAATTGTATAATCGTCAATTACTGACATTGGTAAACGACCCAAAGCAATTTGATTATAATTCAATTCGTGACGATCATAAGTAGAAAGTTCATATTCTTCAGTCATTGATAAACAATTCGTTGGACAATACTCAACGCAATTACCACAAAATATACAGACTCCGAAATCAATACTGTAATTAAGCAGCCGTTTCTTGCGAATATCAGTTTCCAATTTCCAATCAACAACGGGTAGATCTATAGGACATACACGAACGCATACTTCACAAGCAATACATTTATCAAATTCAAAATGGATTCGACCGCGGAAACGCTCCGCGGTGATTGATTTTTCATAAGGATATTGAATAGTTACGGGTAAACGATTTGCGTGGGATAAAGTAATCATGAAACTTTGACCAATGTACCTTGCAGCTCGTACTGTTTGTTGACCATAATTCATGAACCCAGTTACCATAGAGAACATATCGTTAATATATATATGAATAGTTTTATGTTTGTTTATTTCTCTTGTTTGAGACACGTTGTGAATATAGAATGTTACTTTACAGTGAAAAGAGTTGGAAAGAAGTTGTTAATAATAGATTACCGAGAGAAATAGGTAAAAGAAATTTCCATCCAAGATTCAATAGTTGGTCCATTCTTAGCCTCGGTAAAGTCCATCTTGTTGTGATAGGAATGAACAAGAACAAATAAGTTTTAGCTAATGTAATAAAGATACCAATTATCGCTCCAAAAACTCCACATGTTTTATTTATTTCAAAAAGCTCAGAAACATATATGTCCGGAATAGATATATTCCAACCTCCCAAGTAAAGAACTGTTACAAATAATGAAGAAACCAATAGGTTTAGATAGGAAGCAACATAAAATAACCCAAATTTTATACCCGAGTATTCGGTTTGATAACCTGCTACTAACTCTTCTTCTGCTTCTGGTAAATCAAAAGGTAATCTCTCACATTCTGCTAGGGAAGAAATAATAAAAATGATAAACCCTATAGGCTGACGCCACAAATTCCATCCCCAAAAACCATATTTTGATTGCGCCTCAACAATATCAATTGTACTTGAACTGTTAGATAATTATAGTCGGTGATACCATCACTGTTACCATCGCTATTACAGAACCGTACATGAGATTTTCACCTCATACGGCTCCTTGAAGGCCAGAAATAAATATAGGGACCGCGTCAGTATTCTTTTTTGAATCTTGATATGTTTGTAGGATGGATAACTATCGGCCGGTCCCAAATTAGACCAATTGAATTCTGTCTGTTATAATTATTTTAATTCAAAATTAAATAAAAAAAGTACTTCTGAATTGATCTCATCCTTTCTTTAATTTAATAATTTCAATTCTTCTTTGTTCAGTAATAACTTAACTGTTCAATAAAATACTTCTTGTAAAAATATCAATAACCCGTTGGTTTCACGTACGAAAAAAAAAAATTCTATATTAATTAATGAATTATGACACAAATTATATATCTATTAATATGTATATGGGAAAGAATAAAAGTAACAAAGAATAAAAAAAGTATATCTTTTTTTTTTTTTTTCGTTCCTATTCTTCTTTCTATTTCTGAGAAAAAGAGGGCTTTCAAAATAAAGTAAAGGATTATTTCGTTTCGAATAGTTATTTATTAAATCGGTGGATAGGAGTATACTCTGGATTGGAATCGTGTCATGGGGAGTACTGCCTGATCATTTCTACCAACTTAAAGCCCCAATTAGTATTCTTTGTTTGTATATTATGTAAAAATGTCCTTTTGGAGAATTTACATAATCTCCATTACTAATCCTTTACATATGTTCGTGTTTCTAACCATCCACTCGTTTTTGCTCAATCCCCCGTTATGCTAATACATAAAAATTATAGTGAAAACTCAATACGGTTGATCTTTTGAACCCGCTTCAAGTCAGGATGACTAATCAACCAATCTTGGGGGAAACGGTCTCTTCTGTTTATGTTTATTTCCGCTTAACTCTCTAACTCTTATACATAGAAAATGAGAATCAATCTTTTTACTGCGAATTTATATATAAGCTGTTTTCTTTCACTCATATAACTATTTGATTTAGTTCATCAACCCGAATAATGAATAAAAAAAAAATTAAGATATCTACTCAATCCATTCCAACCCTTTCCTTGAAAGGAAGGAATAGAGAAAAGTTTATGTCTATATATCAACGAATCGCACGTAGAGATATTGATAACACACATAAAGTTAATGGTATTTCATAACTAATCGATTGAGCAGCAGCTCGTAGACCGCCTAAAAAGGAATATTTATTATTTGACCCGTATCCCGACATAAGAAGTCCAATCGGAGCAATACTGGAAATGGCAATCCATAAAAAAACACCGATATTGAGATCCGCTAAAACAAGGTGATATCCAAAAGGAACTACTGAATAGCTTACTAAAATTGATATGACTGCTATGGATGGCCCGATACTGAATAAACGAGTATCCCCCCTAGATGGAAAAAGATTTTCTTTGAAAAGTAGTTTTGTCCCATCTGCTAGAGCTTGAAGAACTCCCAAAGGGCCGGCGTATTCAGGTCCAATACGTTGTTGTATCCCTGCCGATATTTCTCTTTCTAACCATACAATTACCAGTACGCCTATTGTGATTCCCACTACAAGAGTCAAAATAGGAACAAGAACCCATAGAATTCCATAAACCTCTTTTAAAAATTCTAATCTAGAAAAAGAATCGATATCTTGTACTTCCGGTGTATCAATTATCATTTCAACGATCAACTTCTCCCATAATGATATCTATACTACCTAGTATCGTCATAATATCAGCCAATTTCATTCTTTTAACTAACCGCGGAAGAATTTGCAAATTGATAAAACCCGGCGGGCGGATTTTCCATCTCCAAGGAAAACCACTCTGATCCCCTATGAGAAAAATTCCCAATTCTCCCTTTGGGGCTTCTACTCTCACATAAAGTTCTTGTTTCGGCAATTCAAATGTAGGAGACGGCTTTTTACTAATAAATCGATATTCAAAATCATTCCATTCCGGATTCCTTTCTCTATCAAAGTATCGTATTTCTAAATTCTCATAGGGTCCCCCTGGAATTCCTTCCAGGGCCTGTTGAATAATTTTTACGGATTCTATCATTTCACCAATTCGGACTAGATAACGAGCCAATGAATCTCCTTCTTTTTGCCACTGTACTTCCCAATCAAATTCGTCGTAACATTCATAATGATCAACTTTACGAAGATCCCATTGTATTCCGGAAGCTCGCAGCATTGGTCCCGATAAACCCCAATTTATTACTTCCTCTCTACCAATAATGCCTACTCCCTCGACTCGTTCTAAAAAAATAGGATTTCGTGTAATAAGTTTTTGATATTCAGCAACTCTTGTTAAAAAATAATCGCAGAAATCCAAACATTTATCTATCCAGCCATGAGGTAGATCGGCCGCTACTCCTCCGATACGAAAATAATTATGCATCATTCTCATACCGGTGGCAGCTTCGAATAGATCATATACTAATTCTCTTTCTCTGAAAATATAGAAAAAGGGAGTTTGTGCACCAATATCCGCCATAAAAGGACCGAGCCATAACAGATGAGAAGCTATACGACTCAACTCCAACATAATTATTCTGATATAGCTGGCTCTTTTAGGTACTTGAATATTTCCCAACTGTTCCGGTCCGTTTACAGTTATTGCTTCTGTGAACATAGTAGCTAAATAATCCCACCGTGTTACATAAGGCAAATATTGTATAATTGTTCGATTTTCCGCAATTTTTTCCATTCCTCGGTGTAAATAACCCAATATTGGTTCACAGTCAATAACATCTTCACCATCTAGAGTAATGATGAGTCGAAGAACACCATGCATTGATGGGTGGTGGGGGCCCATATTGACTATCATGAGGTCTTTTCTTGTAGCCGGTATATTCATAGGTTTTTCCTCGATTCATTCTTTCATGAATTGCTGAAAACGAAAAAAAGTTCATTAAAATTCAAGATCTAATAAATCAAATAATTCAAAATGCCAAAATAAAATTAACGAGTTTTTGACTCCCGAATATCCAACCGATTAATTAATTCTTTATAACATATTCTATTTTTCTTTGACAAATAAGACAGTAATCGTTGGCGTTTTCCCAGAATTTTACGTAAACCTCTCTGAGATAAATAGTCTTTTTTGTGTAATTGTAAATGTGAAGTAAGTCTTCGTATCCTATTGGTGAAACTAACTATTTGAAATTCAACAGATCCTCTGTTTTCGTCTTTTTCTTCTTGTGAAATAACTGAGATGAATGAATTTTTTACCATAAACTGAAATTTTCTCTCCCCCCCTCTTTTTATTTTAAGATATTTTTTATTGATAGATATCTTTATTGATCAGTAATAATAATGCCCCTAATTTTTATTTGGTATATACAAAAATTTGTATTTCGTTATTAATTTCTAATTTTTTTAATTTAATAAAACTTACTCAATCCTATTTTCATTTTAAAATTGGATTTGAAAGGGGATACAAAAGTATGGTTGGTTTCTTCACTCACAAAAGATAAAAGTTTAGACCTAAAATAAGAAAATTTTGTTCATTCTAGATCTAATTGATATGTCATTGAATTAGTATCATGTATCAGAATGGAATGTAAGACAATGTATGCGTGCATCTCTTTGTCGTCATAGACCAGATATGGTATGGGAAATATAGGAAAAATGTACTATTAATGAATTTTCAATCGGGGATACATATGTATCCTTACCATACTGAAACAACTGCCATTATTGGTATTAAACCAATAACGATTCATACAAGCTAAATCTTCTAATCGATAATTGGGCCAAAGAAATAGCTTTAATTTTATAAGTTTTTTTTTATATTTTTTGCTTTTATCCACAACTTGACTGTTTACCTCATTCCCATTACAAAAAGATGCCTTTCTATGTCTATTCTTAGAATTTAAACAAATTAGAATTCGCAATTCTCTACGACGTCTAGGCGATAAAATATTTTCAGGAACAAACAAATCATAATTTTTTTTATATCTATTTCCAGTCATCTTTTGATGTTTTGTAATGACTTCATCAGAATTCTTATCAACATGTTTTTTTTCTCGGTATCTTTGATTTATTTGATGTTTACTTTTATGAACTAATGAAATACCGAGGGTTTGATACATAATAAATTTTCCATCATTTTTTATAGCTAGACGAATTGGTTCAATAATCAAAAATCCCCTTTTAATAAATTCTGTAAGAGTTACATCTTTCTGAATCGTCAAAATATCCAGACTCATTTCGCCCCTTTGAATAGAGGATATAGTAATTTCTCTTGGATTTATCAGTCTAAGCAGGAGGCAATATACGTTGATGTTATTGATTATTTTTTTATTTAAAGAATCATCCCATCTCAATTGAAAATACAAATACCTTTTTAGGAAGAAATCAAACTCCGCTTTTGTATTGATCTTGTATTGCTTTTTATTTCTATGTTTTTTCATGTCCGATCCCGTATAATCTTCTTCAACATCTTTTTCTTGGTTTGAAAGAGCTGATTTAAGATCTGCTTGGCCCGTGGATTCTTTTTCTCCTTGATTTCGGTTTTCTAATTCAAGAGATTTTTTTTCATTCGACGATATTGATATAAAAGGATCTCTTTTTTTATTTCCAGTGATGCTTTTGTTTTCACTAGCATTTTTTTTTATATTAGAATTAAAAAGTAGTAATTTAATTGGTATAACCCACGGTTTCATTTTATACGTATTATAAAGTCTCACAAATTCTGGCAAGAACCAAAGTTCCAGATTTGATATGGGACGACTTAGTATTTCTTCATTCATTCCCATCCAATCCAAAAGGGGTTTTTGATTGGATAGGTTGATTTTTTGATCTTGCTGAAGTGTGAGATAAAAAAGACCCTTATTATTGATTTTATCAATTATTTGATACTTATTAACCCTAGTCTTAGTATATTTATTACTGTTAGTGTCAGTATCAATATTGATCCAGGCCTCAATATCGACCTTCGTTTTAAGACAAAAATCGAGAATTCTCCAATCAAAAAATTTTCTATCCGTATTTTTATCCATATCTCGAATATCATCTTCTACCATATTAAATGATTTTTGTTTATGCGTGTTGTAATTATAAAAAATATCTTGGTTAGTTTTTACTTGTAATGGTGATCCATAAATTGAAGAGTACTTCTTAGTTTCAGAATTTATAGATTTATATGCTAAAAGATCATATCTATATTGTTTTTTAAAATTATCCTTTTGATTCAATAATAAATCTGTTTCAATTTTTGTTTTTTTTTCGTAGTGAATTAATTCATCTTTTTCATATAAATCACACAAATCTTTATATAAATCTTTATTTTGAGCTATACAGTTCAATATATTTCGCCATTTTTGTGGTACTACTCTAGACCATTTAATTTGAGATACATCACATTGATATTGATAATGACTCCTTAACCAATTTGTCCATTGATTCATTCCAGAATTGCGAAGATTCTTAGGTCTTAATTCGGAATGAAATAGTTCTTGTCTTATAACAAAAAAATCCTTTATTTCATTCTTAAGAAAAAGGGAGGTTCCATTATATTGAAATACGGATTTCAATTTCTCTAACTTAATAAGTTGGGTTTGTGATAATTTGTAAAATACATATGCTTGTGAAAAGTAAGATAAGTCAAAAAAAGTCTTTGAATTTTTTTGACTAAGACTAATATTAGTATTAGAAAGTGACTCTTTTATAATCGAAATAAATTTAATTAAACTTTGATTTGTTTTATTAATTCTTTCTTGATTTGCTTCATTACTGTTAATGTTTTTATTAATAATTTTTTTTGTTGATTCAAGAAAAAGTTGTGTATTGATACTAGGAATATTAATCATAGATAGAAAGATATCTATGTATATCTTTTCAATGAAAAATATTATAAAATAATGGGATTTACGGATTAATCGAGCAGTTCCTCTTTTTAATATCTGCCAAATATTTTTTTGTGATTCCAATCTTTTATCATCATAACTTATTTTGTTAGAACTCAAATTTCTATCTGAAGTTATAAATCCCTTTTTCTTGTCTTTTGTAATTTTTTCTATTTGATTTATGATTGTGTTTATTCTATCAGTCAGATCTTGCATTTTTTTTTCTGTTAATGAATAATTTGTCCAATCCTGAGATCTAATTTGAATGGACGATTCCTGAATCATCCGATTACTGATTATTGAATCTTTTTTAATTTCACTCAATTCATATACTTCTATTTCTCTTAATCCAAATAATACAATTGGGTTTATTTTTGAGAGTTCTTTTATTATTTCTTTTATAAACAGAATGTTTTTAATGATCCATTTTTTTGGTTTTTTTGAGACATTTAGAAACAATTTTGTTTGTTCTTTAAAAATTCCTAGAATTATAAAACATTTCTTTTGCAATTTTTTAATTTTTTTTTTGAGTTCTTTTAAAATCGGTTCAAAAAATGAAAGTTTTTTTCTGGGAGAACCAAAAGGTAGTTCAGCTTCCATTCCAAAAATTGTTAAAAAACAAAAATCATTTTTTTGACCTTGCTTTTTCATTGGATCATTATAAGGGGCTCGTAACTTAGATCTGTGCCAAGGTTTAAGACGAAAAGGAAATAGGATCTTGATCTGAATGCCGTCTGTTAACCAGTTTTTTGGAAATTCTTTTTCTGATAATTGAACGCCGTTATAGGTACATTTAACATGCATTTCTCTATTCCAATCCTTTAAGTCCTCATACCATTCCGGAAATTGAAATAATAGTATACGGACGATATTTTTAGCTATTATCAATGAAGGTAATATAATATATTTTCTAAGAATTGATTGGGTTACTAATAAAAAACCTCTCATTACTTGAGCAAGTAAAATACTATCCCAGGCTTCCGCTATTTGTATACGCACTTTCTCCTTTCTTTTGTCTTCTTCTTTTTTGTCCTCCTCTTTTTTTTTCGCGCTTTCTTTTGTCTTTTTCTCTGTATAATTCGAAATTGTGAATTCTGTGTTTTTCCACATCCAATTTTTAAAAATTTTTTTCATCCGTTCAGAAATATCAAAAAAAAAAAAAAAAGATTTGTCTATTCGGTCCAAAAAAAGAGGGGAATGCGCATTTGCTTCAAAGAGTTTCCAAGTAACTGTTTTACGTCTTTGAGCGCGCATGGAGCCTTTGATTATGTCTCGACGAAAATCCGATTGTTGGGAATAACGTATCAAAGCAACTTCGCCTGTTTGATCAGTATTATTAGTTTCTTTGGTATTAGTATAAGCATCAGTATTTTGTTGGTTATCAGTAAAAATCACTACACGTTTGGATTTTCTTGAACGAATCTGATGATCCTCTACCACAGTTTCTTCGGTTTCCCCCTCCTGTTGTTCAAAATCGTTGATTAATTTGTATGACCATCGAGGAACTTTTTTATTAATTTCTTTTATTCCAATATATTTTTTTTTAATCATTTTATCGTTGGGAACAGTTCTAATTGCATCAAATAATAATTTTAAAATTTTGATTCGATCCTCTGAATCAATTCTTACTTGTTCGTGTTCTGTAACTAAAAAAAGTCTTTTAAAATTTAAATTTGATGTGTATTTTACAACCAATTCATTGATTAAATTTAATAAATAAAAAATTTCTGTTGTTAATGATTTTCTATCAAATGAATTTATTTTTTGTTCAAATTCTAAGTAATTACTAATA